AGTGGAAAGAAATTCAAAGCAAAGCCACCACCACCGAATAGAACCGACGAGTAATATCCTGTCCTTCCCTACCTACTGTATTCAAGCGAACAAGTGTGTTAAGCGAATCACTTTCCGCCAGTGGTACGCACTACATGAAATCAATGCCCAGACAACTATGTGCGTTATCTATATATCTATCCTTATTTCTTTCGCCTATGGAGTGTTAGGGTATTGCGAAGCTTCTCACTGGAATAGACTCGATATTAAGCACAAGAGAGGCCTATTACAGACAGGCTCGCAAGCTTAACACGATGAGAAGGTTCCCCGCTGTTTAAGCTCGAAATCTGAACTTTCACAACCACCAACAGGAAGACAAGTCAGTCAGTCAGTATGGGATCAAAAAAAGTCTTTTTCTAGTCAAGTTCCAGCTCTAGATAGGGAAGGACGACGAAAAGCACGAGTTTACTTTGAGGTAAAAAAGCCGACGGTGCCTAATCTCCTCGGATATCATCGGCCATCGTTCTCATCGATGCGATGACCAGACATGTCACACCATCCCTCGCAGCCCTAACTCACCAATCCCTAGCATCTACCTAAGTGGTATCCTATCACGGAGGCTAGTAAGTAGGCTTTTCTCATATTTGTCACTCTCCACCCAGTATATCCTCCGATGGAAGGGGTACTATCCAATTGTAAGTAGCTTGATTACTGTCTGGCCTTTATCCCTTGCTCATAAAAAAAGGATATGGGAAAGGTTGGTGAAAGTGTAAACTAGTGACCTCGAAAGATAGGTGGGCCATATCCAGTCCAGAATGCATTAGACTAACTGCATTGGTACCGAAACATCTGATCAGGCCGTCTGGGGTATATGATATGACAGGTCGTAGTACTAATGATCGGTAGGTGGGACTGATACCTAACTCGGGTATCTATCCCTGTGGAGGGCCCCCATTCAATGATCAGATATGTCCATGGGATTAGGTATGAAATGGGCCATACCAACTTGTTGCTTGAACAAGTCCTAGTGGTAGGGCTCCTCATATGGTTAGCCTCCCTGACCCGTAGCGTAGATTTTTGAATGGGATTGGGAATCTATTTGAGTATTAACCGAATTTCGGAGGGGGTTCAAATTCATATCCGAGCGTTGGTGCACTTCCCATCTGTTCCCGGGCTTTTACGTCAGGCCTGTAGACCGAGCCTCATATCCCTGAAGAGTCCTACGGTCTTCTTTCTTCTCCCTAATTAATTCTCCGTGAGAACGAATCTTAACCCTTGCTTGGTCTTTTTCTTCCTCCTTACTCTCACTTGGAAGCAAGAGATTAAGACGTAAGCCTTCCTTATGATCGATCACCCTTTCCCGATGGTCCAGTCAGTTTTTCTTTCTTCACTTCCTTTCTGTTGCTGCTAGGATAGATGCGTTTAGCTGGAAATCTGCCTTATTAAATAAAGAAGAGAAGATAAATCTTCTAGAAAGTGGTTTCCAAGTAATAGTAGGGATTTCACTTCGCTTTCTCGTATAGTTTCTCGAAGCTGCTCGATCCCCTTCCCGAAAAGAGATTACTTCGAGCTTAAAATGATTTAAGTCAAAGCTTATGGTTGCTTATAGGCAGTAGCTAAGCGCGCTGCATCGCCTTCTTCTTCCTTCCATTGAAGGAGTGTGAACTGTTCAAGACACCCGAGAATAAAAATTAAAGGAACAAGAACAATCAAAAAAAAACAAAAAGTACGCACCTACTAGAACAACCGGGATCCATTCGTAAAAGATCAATATAAATATAAGATCAGTTGTATCTTCTACGACCTGACATTCTTCCAACAATCTCTTCCACAAGAGTGCTCTAATGGCAAAGAGCAGTATCCACTTGAAAGTCGGCATTACTTACTTATTATACACACCTAGCCCGTTATGGGGCACTTTCAGCCGGGTCCCTAACTTGGTTGGAGCTTAGGCCACTAGAACGCGTCTTTAATCTAGTTAAGGAAGGAAGTCTGGCACTCATCTCAGTCTCAGGGACATGCCCAGAAGAAACTGCTGGTGTCAGGTTTTCGGGAATTGAATCAGGATTGTCTTGTGCCAGAACTGATTGCACTAGGAGAAGAAAGCCAGTTGTTTATTCCCATTCCCTTTAAGTCAGGGATTCGTTTTAAGCCTTTCGCTAGCATTACAACAGAACAGAATAAATGGCATCAGATTCATTAGCTGCGGACGCATAGGAATTCTTTCTTACTGTAGCCGCAGAGAGAAAAAATGCGATTTCATAGACGAGGCGGTAATCAAGTAGCAATTTACTTTAAAACCTCTTCTTTATCGCGGGCCCTAAAGACGATCCTTGCCCTTGTTCGAGAGAAGAATCTGGAGCGGATTTCCGATAGTTGCCAAGTCGAAACCTATAGTATACATCCATCCAAAAAGGAGAGTTCTTTCAGAGCGGGTCAGGGAATCTAAATCTAAGTCAATCATAGAATCGATTCCCGTTGAAGTTTGACGAGAGATATCGGTAGTATATATAGGTTACGATTTCTTCACTCACGCGAGATTGCTAGGGCAGAAAAGCGAGAACTCGAATGCTTCTCCTATTCTCTATAGATGAGACTGAGAAGTAGATCCAACCTAGTCTAGTAGTAAGCAATCTGCCAAAAGCAAGGTTTTTCTTCCTAATCCTAATCTCGTAGTAGACAGGCTTCTTCTTTATTTAATAGCGGCACATACAATACGTGTAAGAAGCCTTAAATGTGATTTACCCCGGTTACTAAATGAAAGCGGCTCTTCGTTAGCGGTCGTCGCTCGAACGAATCAAAGAATTTCTGCGCTTCGTCTTTCACGCCGGAGGGAAAGCCGCCGATTGACACTACTTCTTACTTCTTATTCCTTCTGACCCGTTCTCTAGGAGCTAGACTCAATGGCTTACAGATACAAGGCGGGGAATGACTCAATGGTTTTCACTTGCCTTACCCATACCCTTCCCTGACTCTATCTACTGGGACTGACTTCTTGGCTTACTGCAACGCTTACTGTATCTTTAACTGAAACTTCTTTGAAAGGTCCCTAGAAGGGATTGGAATAAAGGCCAGGCAGGTTTGTTTAACAGTCTTTTTCTTCTCAATCGGCGAGGCCTCGCTAAAGCTCCGCTTCTTGAACTTGAAACTCCCTGACATTAGAGAGTGCCCAGTTCTCTCCGCTTCTCCTTTCAGTCTAGATTAGCCTGTTGATGTTGAGGTTATCTTCTCACCTGTAAGGATCTTCTTACTTGATAGAGTTGCTAAGACCTCGGTATGCTTGTATGTCTTATCACTCCCCTCGATCCGCCGCCAGCCAATAAGAGACAGAAGAGAGAGCGCACCCGACAAAGCGGATAAGACAAATCAAAATAGCTAGGTTCCTTTATTCCTCGGAAGCGGAATCATTGTAATTTTGCTAAGCAAACGAATTGGTCGGCAATTCAGCTTCGAGGTGTTAAATGCGCTGCGAGGATTGGAAGAACAGGAAAATAGGTTGTTATTGATTATACTTTGTATAACCCCCGAATAAACGCTATATTCCTATGTTGATAGCGGTTATTGAAGATCGGAGAATAAGATCTTCTAGAACAACTATGATAGGAAACCTAAATGCCGCAGCTGACTCTTGCTTCTTCCTCCTGGAAGTCGAATAAGAAGTAATGAGGAGCCCGTACCTTCCAGCTTCTATAGCTACTATACTGTACTTACTGGAGTTCGTGACAAGGATGTCCTACTACCTATTAGGGAGTGGTCGTCTGGGTAGTTATTTTGTGGTTATCTCCCCCCTCTGTTCCGAGGGCCTGATTCCCTTATTTATCAACGGCAATCCCCTATTTTAATCCCGTATCTTAAGAAGGAAGAAGGAGCGAGCTACGGTTTGTTTGGTTTTGTTTGTTGGTTCCGAGATCCTATATCCCGCAGGTCTTTCCAGCCTTTATAGAATGTGTTCTACGGCTAGCCAGCTTAAAGACAATATATAATTTATCCGGCAACCTAAATGGAAGCTGTCGTTGTTTGAGCGTTGCGTTATGGTTGGTTTGTCCAATCTGTTCCGTGGAGATGATCGGTTGGTGTTGGTGTTCCCGTTGCCTTACCACTTCCATTATCCTTTCTCTACGCAACCCAGGGCTTTCACCCGGAGTGGAACCTTCACTGCCTTTCCTCTGTCTTTCTACTTCCTCGGAAATGTAGCATCTTCCGCTCCTGGCGATCCTGCTTACTCCAACCAAGTTAGCTATTGGACTAAGGGCTGGCTGGCTCATTGATAGTAGCTTGTCGGAATGACTGTACAGGTACTTCGGCTTCGGGAGTAGCACTGGATGTTCCATGCGTTACTATATGAGAATCATATTTCCATGGTACCGCATGTGTATTGGTATACTGAAATGGAGCAGGTACTTTTTCAGTCACTCTTTCTTAGGAACAAGAGAAGAAATTGAAGCCCTCTCTGGCTGCTCATAGTAACGAATCACCACTGGCTTTCATTCTATATGATCCTCCTCCCCAATCACATAAACTTATCTACTTCTGCTGGCGCAGTGTTTCCCTTCTTTTCTTTCAGTTACAAAAACTATATAATCAATAACAACCTATTATCCGACAAACAAGATCTTATTCTCTTAGAAGGGCTTTTATCATATAGAATATAGAATCAGGGATTACCGCTATGGATGGTGAATAACCGCTCTCTGCAATATCCGTTCTTTGCGTAACTGCTGTTCTAGTAAGCGCTGCTAGGACTTAAGGAATCGAATAGGCAGCTAGACTTTGCCCGCTTTCTGGCTTAGACTGATTGAAGTATGCCAGTTTCCTCCTTCTTGCTTATCGGGGGTTTTGGCAGAGACTCCCATAGCCCCCTTTTGTTGTTTGCGGCATTCCCCCTGACCTCGAGGTCAAATGAAAGAAAATAAGAAGAATCAAAGGAATACCGGCCGGGCGTAAATGACTTAGGAGTGAAAACCAGGCAAAGTCCTTACCTTACTTACTCGGCTCCAGGCCAAAGCGATGAAAAGGGGAAAAGCCCCTTTATTTAATATGGGCACGCCCATGAGAGAAAGCCAAGCCCTATCGGTAGCAGACTTCGGTCAAGGAAATCGCTTCAAGCAATGGCTTTGGATCGACCTTACTTCTTAGAGAGGAAAGCCAGTGAATGAATGAAATCCGTTGAATTAAGAAGTCTTTATGGCTCAAGCAGCTAGCGGACCTCCTTAATTGAGAAAGTCAAGCATGTCAGCACGCCCCCTACCTATGTAGTCGGCTTCCCGGTAGTTTGCGGGACGCTATTGGAATCGGTCTATCTAAATGGCCTATCTCCAGATGTATGTATTCATGAAGTGCCTTTCTCATAGTTCCCTTCCCGGGCATTGATTGAGAGGGAATAGACTTCCCCACTGAACGAGGAAGGCAGCAATCTCCTTAAGATAGAAGGGCAATCCAAAAAATAAGCGGCCAGAGGAGACATTAATTACGTCGACCCCTCACCCGTACTGATGGGAATGACGGGCACTGCATCTTAAGATGCCGAAGCCGAGGAACTGAACCAATTACTTTCTTTAAAGGCTGGCATCCCGGACTGATAAAGGATCAACTAGGAAGACTAGGCAGAAAAAGATCTTCTTACCCGCAGTAGCGACAATCAGGAACACGACTTCTATCTAGAAGATGATTATCGCCATTTTCCTTACAATAGGGGCATTGACTTCAGTCTCAACTAGACCCAGACCCGCTCGAAAAAGCAGGATTGCTTTAATGGAAAGAACAAAAAGGAAAGGACAACCAAACGAAACCGCTAACAGCAGAGGGCAGTATCCATATATAGTAGAGCTCGCTTACCAGACGAAACCAGGCCTTGAATTAAGGCTGGAGAAGAAGCTATCGAACAGTGTCTTATTTTTAGATAAATAAAATATCCAAACAAAAGTCAATCAACGAAGCCGGTAAGGAATGGAATTGACAAAATTCACCAGTGAAAAAATAAAATCTTGTTTGTGTTCCGGGGAAGGAGAAAGAGCAATGAATCCCCTTTGCTTTCTCTATTTATAGAGTAAGCGCGAGGGTTGCGTAGCGAAATGTAGTCGAAATTAAGCATTGGACAGCAATCATGAGGCAATGACATTCTCGATGAAAGCAAGGAGTTGACCCGGGAGGTTTTTCTCCCTCAACTGAATGCGCCTTACCGGACATAGAAAATAGGTAATGGAAGAATGAATGTCTTAGAATAGAAAATTTTACCGAGTCCAAATTGAATGATCGAAAGTGCAATATGGGTAAAGGAAAGGCGCCGTTGGGGCGCATAAAGCTATCTAACTAGAGTCTAGAGCTCCTCTAGGCCCAATAGACTGAGACATCCCCCGAAGAAAAAGGAAGAAGCGCTCAAAGCGTTGATCAGTTGCTATTGGACTTCTATCCTTACTCTACTTGTTAGAGAGGAAAGCCAGTGAAACTGGTGTTGAGTTTGACCAGGTAAGCAGATCCGTGCTCGAGATCTTGGATCGAGAGTTCAATAACTACCCTGCCCTAGGGAAGCTGCCTCTCTCTGTCCTCCAAGACATCTCTCATGCCGTGCCAAGGCAGCGAAACCTTTCGCCCGGCGAAAGCGGGAATTGAAATTCGATAGGAACGGGCTTCGATTCCCTTTATACGCGATGTGGCGAATCAGACTGATTCAACGACGACGAGATATGCGATTTAAAACTTGTCGTCTACTTTCAGGGGCTCCTTTACTAAGTCGAAGATCCCCAGAAGCCTTTTCGATTCTTCCTTCCTGCTTGTGCGCTTTCCCTAGGAAAATGGACTCATTCTAGCTCTCCTCTACTTCAACCACTAAGCGCTTCGCTCCTTTAATTAAGAATCGAAAATCTCGCCTTTTTGGCATGAACATATATCATGTGTGCCGTGAGGTCAATCACTGTCAGTTCTTCTTTCGAAATTGTCGAACATGATGAAGAGCTCTTATCGGCTTGAGGCTTCTTTTCGAGCTGAGTAGAAATCTCGGAAGAAAAAAAAATGTTACGTTACGCCCAAAAGTCCCAACTCTGGCTCAAGAAAAAGAAGGGGTATACTTCCGTCCATAATATAAGGAAGGGCCAATGGCAACGTCCCGCCGGTTCGTCTACCCGGGCACCGTGCACTCCCGCAGCATCCCCAAATTACATATAAGGAAGGGTTGAGTCTAAACTGTTGCGCTCACTTAGCTAGGGCTCTTTGCTTCGGGTGAGAGGGCCTTCGTTCTTTCTTTCTGGATCGCCCTTTCTGTTTGTTGGTCAACAACCAACCACAACTCAATAGAATTCGTCAAGACTCCGGACAGAAAGAGAGTCCGGAGGGAATCATTGTTTCTCAATCAATCAATCCTGCCCCCACAAAGTTCCTTTCCTCAATGGCTGATTAGTACATATCCTAAATCAGCCTTCTTCTTTGCTTGTGTCTTTACTGGAATCATTATCTACTACACGTATCAGAATCAACAACACCTCCACCATGTGTTAATCCATTTGGTGGAGGAGGATAAACACTTTG